ATGAAACAGCAACTGGTACCATAGAGAAGCGGCCATAAACTAGAGAGTCTTGACCAATTCGAAAGCTCATTTGATGTAGTTGAAATAATTGCATTTTGGTTGGTTCGATCAAGGACCGGAAATTCAATGGAATTCAGAACTGTCTCAATGTCCTTTTTTTCTTCTTTTTTATTTTTATTGTCGGAATATTCAGGAGCTAAGACCATTCCAATGCTCCCTTTCGCCATGCATAAACTGAACCAACAATTGGGATAAGCACGAAAATGAAAGCTTCTATAAATACGGATACACCCAACACATCGAAACTCATTGCCCATGGATACAGAAAAACCGTTTCAACATCAAAAACAACAAAAACTAGAGCAAACATATAATAACGGATTCGGAATTGGAACCAAGCATCGCCCATGGGTTCTATACCCGATTCATAGCTAGAAAGCTTCTCCGGCCCTTCGCGAGTTGGGGCCAAAACCCGGGAAATTCGAAATGCCAAAATAGGAATAACACTTGCTATTATTAAAAATGCCCAGAAAATGTCATATTCGTGAAGCAGAAACATAGATGCACTCCTATGCAGGTAGAAAATATACCGGATTAGTCAATTCGAATTAGAATTGTGAATTGATCCGTAACTGCTTCCTCGAAATACCTCTGAATTTGGGTCGAACCACCCAGTTTTTTTGCTATAGGTCATGTCTTGCTTCACGATTCATTAATCGAGTGGAATCCTATTTACACTTACTTCAATTCTATCTCGATATGGTATAGACATATCATGTTCTTTCGTTCTTTATAGAAAGAAAAAACCTTTCTTCGGGTTCACCTCGCCGCAAATTCTTTCTAACCTAAAGAAAACGAATTTAAATCAAAGAATATTCCTTTAATGAAAGAAAATGATATTGGTATATTCTTATCATTCATATTGAATAAGAGGATTCTTGCTTCTATTCATTTTAGATATGGAAATAGAAAGATATGGAAATAGAATGCATTGATCAATTCGAATCGCTCTCCTTGTCCTCGACTTAATGGATTTAATTCAATGCATTGAACGAACCCTTCCTTACAGATAACAACTCATAAGTTCGTATCCCAAAATTACAGACTTTTGGCCTGTACTACCTCACCTGCACCCCCCCAAAAAAAAGAATCAATTGATTTGATCATTTTTCAAATTGACTATTGACTTTCGCATCGATATGATGTATATAATTAATCAAGGGGTGTCGTATATGCATCGTAGACGGAGGGGTTAAGAATTAATCGTCAAACAGAGCCAATTTTGGATCATTGAATCAATTAAAAAGTTTACTTTGGCATTTTCTTTTGGATTTTGGGAGTAATATGGGATCTCTAAAGTTAAATTTGTATTGTGGGAGGAACCCATGAAAAATTTTTGGGAATGGATAAAGTGGATACTAAAGTGGAGTTTGGTAGGCGGGGCTAGCACGAAAGGGGTGATGTGTTTATTCTTTTGGTGGTTCGGATCCAAGAAACCGCCGTCCGAACCACGGACGCCGCCCGCAACGGTATGCGAAATAGAACAAGTCACGCGAAAGTTTGACCTTCCAAAATTGCTGGAAGGATCCGAAGGCGAGACAGAATTGGTGGAAGGATCCTCATCCACTATCGAACAACCACACAATAATGTGTTCGCGGTTGAAGCATCTGCGACGGAATGTAGGGCCTTAGAAACCATTGGAGATCCAATTCACCCTTTGACTTCGTCTCCGATATTGGCCGAGGCGTTAGCCACTGCCGAACAAGGCCAATCCGAGATAGAAGCGAAGAATGAGAAAGACCGAGAATCCGCGGTCGATCTGCTGTATTGGCGGCAACAACGATCTGTATTCGTTGAAACCCAATACCACTTGGGAAAAATCCGAGATCGGACCGTAAAACTCGAATCTAGCCTAGCAACGCACCTAGAGCACGGCTGCAACGCAGAAAAAATAAAAAAAATATGCGCGTCCTTGAGTAAGAACAAGGAAAACACAAAAGAGTTAGAAGACCGGCTTTTCCGCTTAGCGGAAGAACTCCAAAAAATGGAAGACGACAATCCCGAACTCAAAGCAAAGGCAAGAGAAGAAAGCGCCGCGTATCTGAGGAATCCAACATTAGACGAATCGCTTGCCCGCGTATCGCAACAAATTGCCGACTTGGAAAGGCGGAATCCGCACTTCAAGGCAAGGTCAAAGGCCAAGACTACGTCTAGAGGTAGATTGAGGGGAAGTTCTTCCGAAGCTCCGCTAAATCCTGATATCGGTGCGCTTCCTGGTCCTTCCGGTTCCGGAACTAGGCGGATTACGTCGGGAGAACAAGCAAAAGGAGAATCCCACGCTGCGGGACCGGGCGACATAGAAATCCGGGCGGACCAGTAAGAGTAAGGCCAAGGTCCCTAGCAATAGAATTGAAACAAGAGAAAGAAACCTGAATATATATTTCAGGTAGAAGGGTGACTCGGTATACTTTTTTCATTCCTTGCACTTATGATACTAGATACGTATCATAAGATCTCTTTACTAACAGGTAAAAATAGGAAATCGAGGTATTCATTACTATGACAACTTTCAACTTAGCCTCGATTTTTGTGCCTTTAGTGGGCCTAGTATTTCCGGCAATTGCAATGGCTTCTTTCTTTCTTCATGTTCAAAAGAACAAGATTATCTAGATCCGATGGAAGCAGATTTCTTTCAAGACCTGCACTTAATCATACTATAGATTGGTGGAATCTAAGATACGGCGTCCTCCGAACACATACCTAAGAGCTCTTCTCTTAGGTATGTGTAACTGTGATAGGTGGATAAATGCATTCATTTCATTATAGCTAGTTTCAATTTCAAATCAATCCGCGGATGTCTGAAACGGAAACGCAAGGTATATCTATGGATATAAATATACATAGTGGGATCCAATGAAGCGGATGTTTTTTTTAGATCTTATCTAATCAATTGGATGAATGACTCCTAAAGGTTCACATAATAATCGTGCTAGTTGATGAGAGTTACTTTGGGAACAAAAAAAGGAAAGTAAAAACTCAGTTGGGTTATTTTCTCAATTCCAATAAAAAGAAACTGGATCTAGTATGAACTGGCGATCAGAACGTATATGGATAAAACTTATAGTGGGGTCTCGAAAAACAAGTAATTTCTGCTGGGCCTGTATCCTTCTTTTAGGTTCATTCGGATTCTTATTGGTTGGAACTTCTAGTTATCTTGGTCGGAATTTGATATCCTTATTTCCATCTCAGCAAATTTTTTTTTTTCCACAAGGACTCGTGATGTTTTTCTATGGGATCGCGGGTCTTTTCATTAGCACCTATTTGTGGTGTACAATTTCGTGGAATGTAGGGAGTGGTTATGATCGATTCGATAGAAAAGAAGGAATAGTGTGTATTTTTCGTTGGGGATTTCCTGGAAAAAATCGTCGTATCCTCCTTCGATTCCTTATGAGAGATGTCCAGTCGATTAGAATCGAGGTTAAAGAGGGTCTTTTTCCTCGTCGTGTCCTTTATATGGAAATTAGAGGACAGGGCGCCATTCCTTTGACTCAGAGTGAGGAGAATTTGACTCCAAGAGAAATGGAACAAAAAGCTGCAGAATTGGCCTATTTCTTGCGTGTACCAATTGAAGTATTTTGAAATGAACTCAGCATTAGGAAAGGCACTCAGAAATCCTCTTTTTTTCTATTTTATTTATTTTCACTAAAGCTTGTTCAGAACGCTCATTCGAGCAAAAGGAAATGTATATTCTATGGAATAACCAGAAAACTAAGTGAGTTTTGTCCACCAAAACAAAACGATTTTTTATCTGTATGGAAATAAACGTAATTCTTTCATACTAATTATTACTAAGCAAGCAACAAATCGAATCTACTACTAATAAATCTAGATTTATCACATGTATCAGATTTTTGGTTCTGATATTTTGGATTGATAGATTCCATACTGAACTGATAGATCATATTCAATGACCTCTCTTTTCTTTTGTCACTTGATGTTTCTTTTCCCTTCTTTTGGTTTGCTCCTGGATTCTCAAATGATTGGATCTCTTATAACTAGCATTTGTCTCTGGTTTTGCCACTCGTTTTTGATTTCATCATCACATCCATATTTTTCATAAATTTCCCTCAACTATTCCAGGCTAAGCATAGCCAACTTTTCCAAATAATGGATCTAAGCTAGGGGTTTTCTTTCGTCTCGAAGTCCGAATAATATTCATGACTTGAGGTGGTTCTTTCGGGCATTCATTGAAAGGATGCGATTGCTTCGAATTTGACCAATCGAGATATCTGGAAACAATCTTGTTTTATTTCTTCATTCCACTTCGACGCGGAACCTTATCCTATTTCGATATTCACGGACAAACATCAAAAAAGGGTGGGGTCAATTCATAAGTTAGGTATAGATTCGATACCTTGTTATAGAACTGCTATTGCATAGAAATATCAGATTGGATAGATTCGACGAATGGGATAGTTTCATTAGCAATTCACAGATTTAAAATGCCACAAAAGAAAGCATTCACTAACTTCCCATATCTTGTTGCATCTATAGTCTTTTTACCCTGGTGGATCGATCTCTTAGTTCAAAAAAGTATGGAATCTTGGGTTACAAATTGGTGGAATACTAGACAATCCGAAACTTTCTTGAATAATATTCAAGAAAAGAATGTTCTAGAAAAATTCATAGAATTAGAGCAACTATTCCTGTTGGACGAAATTATAAAGGATTACCCGGAGACACATATACAAAAGCTTCGTATAGGAATCCACAAAGAAATGATCCAATTGGTCAAAATGCATAATGAGAATCATATCCATAGCATTTTTCACTTTGCAACAAATATAATATGTTTCGCTATTCTAAGCAGCTATTCGATTCTGCGTAATGAAGAACTTGTCATTCTGAATTCTTGGGTTCAGGAATTCCTCTATAACTTAAGCGACACAATCAAAGCCTTTTCTATTATTTTATTAACCGATTTCTGTATCGGATTCCACTCGCCCCATGGATGGGAACTCATGATTGGCTCCGTCTACAAAGATTTTGGATTTGATCATAACGATCAAATTCTAGCGGTTCTTGTTTCCACTTTTCCAGTCATTTTAGATACAATTTTGAAATATTGGATCTTCCGCTATTTAAATAGCGTATCGCCGTCACTTGTAGTGATTTATCATTCAATGAATGACTAAAGAACAATATACGCATATTAACCCAATTAGAATGTTTGTTACTTCCTACAGAAACAAAAGAAACAAACCATTCAAAATATTACTCACTTTTTTCTATTTCTACCCATCCAGGGGAATCCTCCTGTATTATAGTAAAATGATTCCAGTACAATCATAATAGCAGAATCAGAGATAGGGAACTATACTAGTAACCTACCCAATCTATTGTAGAAATTTTCGTGCTCAATGATTGGACCATGCAAAATAGAAATACCTTTTCTTGGATAAAGGAACAGATGACTCGATCCATTTCTCTATCTATCATGATATATGTAATAACTCAAACATCTACTTCATATGCATATCCCATTTTTGCGCAGCAGGGCTATGAAAATCCACGAGAAGCGACTGGGCGTATTGTATGTGCCAATTGCCATTTAGCTAATAAGCCCGTGGATATTGAGGTTCCACAAGCGGTACTTCCTAATACTGTATTTGAAGCAGTTGTTAGAATTCCTTATGATATGCAACTGAAACAAGTTCTTGCTAATGGGAAAAAGGGATCTTTGAATGTGGGGGCTGTTCTTATTCTACCTGAGGGATTCGAATTAGCTCCCCTCGATCGTATTTCTCCCGAGATGAAAGAAAAGATGGGCAATCTGTCTTTTCAGAGTTATCGCCCCACTAAAAAAAATATTCTTGTGATAGGTCCTGTTCCTGGTCAAAAATATAGTGAAATCACCTTTCCTATCCTTTCCCCCAACCCCACGACTAAAAAAGACGTTTACTTCTTAAAATATCCTATATATGTAGGCGGGAACAGGGGAAGAGGTCAGATTTATCCCGATGGGAGCAAGAGTAACAATACAGTCTATAATGCTACAGCTGGAGGTATAGTAAGCAAAATCATACGTAAAGAAAAAGGGGGATATGAAATAACCATAGTGGATGCATCGGATGGACACCAAGAGGTTGATATTATCCCTCCAGGACTAGAACTTCTTGTTTCAGAAGCTGAATCCGTCAAGCTTGATCAACCATTAACAAGTAATCCGAATGTGGGTGGGTTTGGTCAGGGAGACGCAGAAATAGTCCTTCAAGACCCATCCCGGGTCCAAGGCCTTTTGTTCTTCTTGGCATCTGTTATTTTGGCACAAATCTTTTTGGTTCTTAAAAAGAAACAGTTTGAGAAGGTTCAATTGTCCCAAATGAATTTTTAGAGGCACAACATAAAGTTCGTAAACAGAGCCAAATTCTTGTTGAGCGATGCAATTCTTGTATGGTAAAAAAGAAAAAAGAGAAGCCTTTTTCTTTTTTTTTCTTAGAGATGCCGGGAAGTACTTGTATTCCCCTGCTAGACATAAATAAGAAACGCGTCTGTATATTCTGAATCTGAATAAGACTATTTGCTTTGAATTTGACTCCCCCTTTTCAATCCAAATGGGGGGTGTTCCTATCTCACTATTGTAAAATTGTAAATCCCATTAAATACCTCAAAGGTTTTCTCGTCTACTAGAAAAAAGCAAAAGAAATAATAGATAGAAGTAGGAGGGAATCTAAAGCAAGGGATAAATAAAAAGAACAATTGATTCTAGGAGGGATTACTTGTCTTTCTAAGCTTCGCCACAAGAAAAGGAAAAAGAAATTTGCAACCTTTTTGACTACGGATTCGTGATCCCCTTCGTCAAAGAGTGCTATTTTTAGCTTTTTTCTAGTTTTATTGGAACCACTTTGTTTAGATTTAGAAGAAGTCGTGGCCAAGCAAAATAAAAAAAGGGGGGGGTGAAGTAACTCCGTTAGTAAATAGAACTTCTTCTAGGAACTTATCAAAGAGTCTAAAAGGGAAAAGATAATAAACGAAATAGAAATAGAGTAAGATTCTATTAGTATAGAATAGTATAGAAACGATTTGCATGATCTCTCATCTACAGGAATTGAGATTCTGTTATCCAGAAAATAAAATCGACGGATTTCTTCTTTCTTTTAACTTTAAAAGAATTGATACTCTGGAGTAAGGTATATTCTCAATCAATGGGGTTAATTCTTCAAAAAGAAATCATCATAAAAAAAAATGTATGGAGTAGTTTGAAACATCGGATCAAAAGGCCCATTTTTCTTTTATACAAATCAAATATCATGCTATGCTGATTGGATGAACGTCGCACTTTTTTGTTTTTTGTTATGGAATGAAGCAAAGTCTCGTTGGATTGGAAAAGTAAGAACTCAAGGGGGCAAGGTCCCCTTGAGTTCTTACTTTTTCATGTCTCCAACTCAGTTCCTATGATTACTACAAAGATGACCCCAACCCGGAATAGGAACCGTAAA